AAAAAAAATAATAGATAAAAATAGAATCTCTTCGATTAGTCTCTTCTTTTCTCCCCACTCATATGAATATGAACTACGATTAAGATTTGTCATAATACAATTTCTGACTCAGTCTTTTTCGCCACATCGGGGCTATGGGAATTGAACCCAAATTTTCCACGACCCCGCGAAAGATGAAATTGTAACATACTTCTCAAAAGGAATCTCGGTATGGGGTTGGATCATCGGTCCACCCTCTAGCTTTGTTGGGATGGTTCTTTCTATATCTACTAGGGGGTTGGTTGTTGACCAACAGAAAGCATGGGATGGGCATAAATATGCTTATAAAGCTCTCCTTGAGGTATGCCTTTCCGGTGGGTTGTTCCTTTATCTGTCTTTTCCATCCCTACTTAATCAGCTGACTTCCACCCGCACTGCGTCAGAAAATCTTCGTCTTCAATCTCTCTTCGCAACGCAATAAAGAAGTCTAACAGTTTCTCTCGACATCTGTCTTTTAAGACATCGATCTCATATCTAGTTGCAGCGTTCACTATGTTGCCTACGCCCGTCCATTCCTTTCAAGCTTGATCCTGCCCTTAGACTCGTTACCTTGTTCGACTGAACTCGTTGGCTCCGTGCTCTATTCGGTCGGAACCCTGTTCGAGAACCTTCTCTCATAGATTCCCTTCACCAAGTCATCGCCAGCAATCAGCTCTTATCCCTTGGTGTCAAAGGGCGAGTTTCTTTCTTGTCTTGCCCAAAAACTTTCTTTATTCTCATTGGATAAAGACTCTCCCGCGGCAAGGTTTTACACATAGGGCCAGCTGCTTTCTTTATCTCGCTTGCCGTTAGTCCGTCTAGCGCCTTTCGGTTGGGGTCCGCCCCGGGGGTTAGACCGCTTGGGTTATTTTTCTAGTATCGAAGGCAGTCAACGTGTCAGCCATTCTTCTCCTATTAGACTTGTAAATCCTTTGCTCTTTTTCCTTCTCTCTTCCAGTTCTCTCCCTATAACTTTATTTGACAGGGGCGGAGCACTCTATCAATAACAAGAAAAAAAGTAGCCATTCAGTTTCAAATGGTTTGAGCTTGGAAGCAACCTGCTATCTATCAATAGGCGAGAACAGACTGCTTCGCCTATCTATTCTATTATGGCCGGCTTGAAGACATCAGAGGAAGACCATCATCTCTATATCCGGGTACGATCATAGCTTCATTCATTCGTTGAACCTTGGGGATAACCATTAGCATTGAGGTCAATGACCACACCACCTCTATCATACATACGACATTACACGAAGCGAGAGTGCATGGTTAACACACACCTAAAGCGCCTACGTTCCGCTTGCAGCCACAACCTAACTTGCACGAGATTCAACAACCGAAGCTACTGGTAGTCCCGAGGGGGCGGCATCCTCCTATAATAAATAGTTAGCAGTACTGAACGAGCGAGTCATCGGTCCGGGTAAAGAAAAGGACCGCCTTTGCTTATCTTACTCTTACTAGTCGCTCTATCTATTGCAGCCGGGGAACTTAGTTCCTTATTGCGCGTCTGCCATCGAGATCCGGAAAACAACAACAGGGCAACAGAACAACGGTCCTCTTTTTCCTTACACGGTAGGAGCGCTTCTTCCTTTATTTAATAGGAGCTGGTTCTATCTATTTAATAGGGTGGGAAGGGAGCCTCCTTTCTTCTATGATTCAAGCTGGTAGGGAGACCATTCTCATTTTCAAACTACGTACAGCTCTCCTTTGTTGTTCTGCCTTCGATCTCTGACTTTGGCCTTCTAACAAGGCGTACCTTCCCTCCGCACGCGTTCTTTCGCCCCTTCCTTATCCGCGTCTCGATGTGAATTCAATTTTGAATTGCGAGCACCAATACAATATATAAATATAGGGGCAGAGTTTTATATAGAATTCATCCACTACGGGATCTCTGTCTACTTTCATTAATTGAGGGGTCATTTCGTTTGGCTTAACCAGCGTAGTGTGAAAGGGAAGAGGCAGAACTAAAAAAACCCTATGTATCAGGATTAGCGCTTACCAGAGTTTCTGTTCTTGACCCTTCTCCGCCTATCGGCACCCAATAGACTGGACGAATGCATGACGGCTAGAAGAATCACGAGAAGCAAAGGACCCAGAGGTAGAAGATCGGGATCCAGAAGCAGCAAGCACAGTAGCTGGCTTAGCAGAACGGGAGCAGCCCAAGAAGATTTCCCATTTATTTGATGAATCTTTCTACGGGACTCCAACCCTTATCACTCGAATTGGAACTGAAACTGGCTCGCTTGTAGAAGGAACTGGCCTTAGGCCTGCAACTCCATCGAAGTAAGCTCGTCTGGACCGCTCCCATCCCATCCATAGAGAATATGCCCTACTATCGAGGGACAGAATAACTATTAGCTGTAGCCTTCTCCAGGGCTTGAAATGCCTGGCCCGTCATCGAGAAGATAACTTTCCAATGGCTAAAAAGGAGTGAGCCTATCCCAACTCGCATGCTTTCCTTTCTTACTGTATTGCCTTATCCTTATTATAGTAGATTGATTCGGCATTACCGGTCGAATAAGCCGTAATTCATCTTTGCGTAGATGAAGAATGGGCTACTTCCTCACAGATTGAAGACTTGAATACCAAGAAAGATCCGACTGAAGCATAATTTTTGACTACCTCAATCAATGCCCGAGAGCATTCAATAAATCTTCTCTTCCTCTATCTACCCCAGCCTCGGTTCGGTCGGTCATGGGGCTTCCCTCTGCCAAGAATTGAGAGAGGATATTCCGCTTTTACTCAGTACACAGATTCGGATTAGTCAAAATAGAACTAGACAGATTCACTCCCTATTGGATTGGAAGCTTCCCTTATTGGAGGGGTATTCTTCAAGGAAGAACCGTGGCGAGCGGCTCAGAACAGAACCATCAAGCTTCTCGGAGGCCTTTACTTTCCCTTCGCCAAAGAATGATTTTGAAAATGTCAGAAATACAACTTGACTATCTCCAGACTGAAGGACTGAAGGAGAGGACCTAGCCAGCGCGCATTTCGCTAACGAAAACTCCGCAGAGGCATATGCCACTTTCTTTTATTTCAACCGATGGGGTGATCCCGGGTATGAATAGCCTATAGTTTAAAACCCTCGTCCAGGTTATAATATAATAGAAAGAACTTGTTTCAAAGGTAAAGGCTACAGGCCCTCTCTAGCTGCTAACAAGTTTATTAACAACAAGTTACGGTTTCCCCGTATTTTTTGTTACTTTTGGAAAGTGTAAAACATTTCTTCCTTCAGTGGATTTTACGACCTTTGGAGCATCTTATTTTCATAGGCTCAAATCCTGCCTTTTAACGAGACTTTTCTAGCCCTCTAATGGTGCGTGAAGCCCCAAAGTATCGCTACAGCCCACGAAATTGGCTTATTCTCGTGTGTTGGCGATGCACCTCAAGAAAGGTACTTTCAAACGGTCGTAGTAGTGGAGAGAAAAGCTCCGTTCTTCTAATCCATAGAGGGGGATATCTGGGCATTCCTTCTCGCGCCGAAGCTGCGTTCTTCTTCTTGGCCCTCTTCTTTTTGATAAGGGAGAAATCTGAGACACCACCGAATGCTTTTTCATCTATTCTTAAGGATCTACCGATCTGGTAATTCGCCTGCGATAAGCAATCTCTGCGCCAGCTCTATCATTTTCCCTTCCACGTTGGGATTATAGCGGTATCCGCCTCAAACTTCGGGTATGCAAGCCCGTCCGCATAAGCAGTCCCGTCCTCCGGTTTCACGCCATTACTAGCACGCTGGCAGGTGCTTTCTCGCTTGCTGCTCATTACTATTTATTCTCACGCGTGGGTAGCTCTCTTTTTCACAAATAACTGTGCACCCTTACTAGTTGCGGCTCTGAAGTTCCCGATTTAACAGAGTTGGCTTATCCAACTCATAGGGCAGGCGCGTTCCCGAGTGTCCATTGTCCTGAGTGTTGGTTGGGTGCTAGACGGCTCGTTCCTGTGTATTTCCCACGACCGAGATGAGTTGAGTTATGCCCCCACTAGATCGATGGGAAGGGGCCACTGAGTTGTCCCTGTCGTTCCAATGGCAGGGGGTGTAAGGTCCGTTCCTGATGGGTAGGAGTCTTGTCTTGCGCTACCAATACACACACACTACTAACGGAGGCAGGGAGCGCTAGTTGTATTCTGTCGAAGGAAGGGGTACATCCTAAGCCTATTTGGTCTTTGTCTCGATCTGATGAAGCCCCCGCCTATGGTTGGTGCCGAAGAACCCTATGCTGATGATAGCCCTAGAACAAGGAGGAATCCAGGACGAGATGCTGCTACCTTTACTTCTACTAGTGGTTATGTCCTTGCTTTCTCTGCTTGATCAACTGAATCCAGACCTTACGTAATTGGATCCAAGCGAAGTGATGGCTCTCTGCTCTTCCAACTCGATCTTCGGCGGGATCGAATGCTTTCCCGGTAGAGGTTGCTTGCAATATCGACTAACTCAAATGAAATAGAGACATACATTCTTCTTCCTAAACCTGAACAGTAAGCAGTTCTTGACGGAAAGATCCAATCTTCTAAATTTCTATTCTTTTTGAGTCACTTTCATGACTTCACACAAACCTAATCACGCAATCGAAGTGTTAGCATTTTGCAAGCTCACGCTTCAGAGGGATTAGCTATCTCAAAGCACGTGCCCCCTCTTACCAAAGCTGTCATCCGAAAGGCTTGTTCTCACTATAAACTACGCAATTAGCTGTTCGAGCCAGCAACACAACAGGAGACAGATAAAAAAGAAATGGACAAGAAATCCCGTCTTTTGGAATAGAAATTGAGTACGGGCGTCATGTACCTCACCGATGATGCGATGCTATGCGACGACAGAGACATAGAGGCGGGACCTTGCACTATCAAGACTAGGGAGGGAAGAGTGAAAGCTTCAGTTCCTTCCCGAGAACGTAGAGTACCTTGCCCGTCAGAGTCTAATGTGTCTCAACAGGCTCGGTTCGGGACTATGTGAAGCAGTTCACAACCGTCGATGTTGGACGTCACCGAGATGGGGGAGAAGGATCGACTCTTCTTCTCATGGACTCAAAAAGATAGGTTAGCGACCGGGCGAAAGGTTGGAATTGATTTAGAAGGGCCAAGCATCTCATGGCTCAATTCGATAAGATCAAACCATCTGGTTGTTATTGAAGGAATTTAAGCTGGTATAACCTTGATCAGTCCCGAGAATACTTCCTATAATTGTTTACCACGGAAGGGTAAAAAGATTAGAAACTAGCTAAAGACCAGCGTAGTATCAATGGCTCGGGCATCAACGCATCCTTTATGAGTTGACTAAGTAAAACAAGCTTTGTAGAGGATCTGAAAGAGTTGGTCTACTATCGATGATTTAACTGCGGCAAGTTTGAAAGCATGATTTGTGAAGCTTGAACAAGCGCCTCTCTGGGGTATCTATAGAAAGCAGATTCTCCTCGCAAGGTGGTCAAAATGGCATGATGAGAACAAATGGTAGGAATGACCAGGAATTCGTCCTAAAGTATGTGTCATAGGCTAACCGCATGAGTAGATCTAGCAGGGTATGGTCTCTCGCCTCTATGCCCGTCTTAGCAGAAATATGCTTCCTTGGGAGCTAACTTGAGTAGAGCTGAAGGAAAGATAGATTGCTATTAGCTAACTGCCTCCTTACAAGTTACGGCTGATAATCAAGCAACGAAGAGGTAACCGAAGTCTTTGTTGTATTCGAGCAGGTGTATACACTAAGGATTGAATATTTGTATTATGAATGGGCGAGGGTAGCCCTTTGGAGTGTCCGAGGGCTTGTAGTATCCAAAGATCTTAGATCGCTTCTTTGATCACCTGTACGGGAAATGGTGTAGTGGCTTCAGAAGTCGAAGTTCTACAATTAGAGTTAGACTGCAAAATATTCACCCTTTTTCACCGGAATCAATGGCGGAGAGACATCATCCTGAGTGTGATTTGGCGCAGTAGGGTTTTAAAAGAAAGAAAGCTTGAGGCGACCATAGGGAGAAACTGCCAAAGCAAAGATTTAGATTATTAGGCCAATGATCCTTCCCTTCATTGGCGCCTTCTTCCACAGCTAAAGCAGGTTTAGGTCATACCCCTTCTCAGTTTACATAAGGCTCTACCCCCTTTCATAAACATAAAAAAAGGCACAAGGATTGGTCTCGAAAAGGCAACTACCGGCATGGGGCACTGAAAAAAAGGTTTCCTTGTATCGGGCTTGAAACTTTCCTATTGGGGTTCAGTTTTTAATCGGAGCGTTAGTGATAAGGTTTATAAGAATAGTTAGAAGAGCGTCGGTTTAGTTATAGTTTTCTTTCGATGGCGATTCCTCTCCTTTCAGTCGAGTGACTTCATACCTCTCGAGATTTCTTTTCTTGATCTGACCTGAGAGGGATAGGGATACTCCAGGCTAATAGAGATATATCTATAGTAGGGCCTAACAATAAGATTGTTAAGATTCCCCGGTGCGGATCTGAAAGAGTTGCAGCACTCTCAATCAATAGCAGGAATAAAAGAAGAAAACTACCCTGTAGTACAGATAAGGCATTCCTACTATAGAACCGGTATGGAAGGCCTTAAGTAAGACTGTTTGGTTAACGAGATTCTATTTATATTATAAACTTAGTAATAGGAGCAACTGGCTTACTTACACAAATAATTCCAAAAAGGACAGGACTGGCATACTCTTAGAAGGAAGGGACAGAAAGACAGAGATCAGCAGCCCCGAACTCCTTGAAGCTAGCTCTTTCTATTCGTGAATTGGCCCTTTAGCCGCTACAGTCCTTGGAAGTCCTGTAGCTACACCGTCTACCGATTAGCAAGACCAGTATATACCATATCTGTTGTCTATGAGCTACTCTTGATAGTCTTCTTTCTTGCTCTTTCTCTATCAAATCAATAAAATCCTTCATTTCTCATCTATATGAGATGACATTTGTTCATTTTGATTGACCTCGTATGAGTGAAAATGAGCTTTCGTCATTTTACAGCTATATGAGATGAAAATTGATACTTTTGAAATAGCTCTTCCGAGTGAAAAATCAATTGATAGATTTTACAGCTATATAAAACGAAAAAAGTTCAATTCAAAGAATTTAGAAAGCCATCCTTCACGATACCATTATGAATTCAGTTCAAGCTTCACAGAACCGTCCTTGTCAATGAAAAGAGATCCTAATGAAAAGTTCATTCCTTGTCCCCTCTTTCTTGAAACGTACTGCTTAAGTCGAATTCAAGTAAGAACTTCGCAAAGGCTTTTCCCTCAGGGGGAGACTCCTTTCTTTCATACAAGAAGACTTCACTTTAGAAACGGAAATAATTGACAGAAGGGAATCTTCTTCAAGCAGAGGGTGCCGCAGGTAGCTCGACCGAAGCGAGTACAAAGTCAAAATATCCTTTATCTCCTTTCCCAACTGCTTTATCGAGCCTGCTCTCCTGGATCCTAATTCCATCCTCAGGCTATGAGTCACTTCGTCCCTCACTAAGATTTGTAATATATAATAGGAATAGATTAAGTCTGGACAGCTGTTTAAAGTAAAGGGATCCGTCTTCCTTCCATTCTTCGGAGCACCTAGCAAGGCCAGTGAAATGAGTCAATTTGGAAGGTTAATGAGCCGATCTCTTGTTTCATTAAAAGAAGTATCATAAGGAGAGGAGGAAGCTTTTTCATAGAATTTGAATTGATTACAGTTGCAGAATCAGCAGTAAGGTAAGCCGAGCCAGAGCCTTTGCAGTCTTAGTGTCCCAGAGGTAGCAGTCCCAAGGACGGAATGGCTCGGGCATAAAAGGAAGTCTCCATCGAATAAGAAGCTGAAGAGCATAGCGGACGACTCGCAAACCAATGTCGTTCTTCCGTTTCGTCTCAATCCCAACTCTCTTATCTGGTTCAGAATCAGCCCTAGAGCTATTGCCAGATTTCATCTCAAATCGAGCTGCAGTTCTTCTTTCCCTTCAAACAAACCTAGCTAGGGAATTGGATTTCTATTATCGCAGAGGTGCGCTGCCCCCGCATTCCCCTCATCTTTTATTAGGTATCAGGTTTCAGATCATCTGTCTTGGTTAAATCGCTTATAAAAGATAAAAAGATATCAGAATTGGTTCAATATTATAATATGTATTTAAATACGGTTCGAAGTAATGATATAGTCTCTTCAGATAACCTGAAGGAATCTAAGTGGGAGCTTGGCGCAAGCCCTGCTAACCCTTCTCAATCTGATAATTCACCCCTCTCCCCCTACTAGCTAGGGAGAATCAACTGGGCCTTATAGGGCCTAAACGAGCGGTTAGAGCCGTTAATGAATGTGTATAAATAGACATCCGATCCCGAGCACTAGTTCTTTTTTTGAGCCTTTACGCCATACACAACAACTAAGGCAAGCTAAACAAAAAGTGGAGGCTGTTATAACTGGTTTTAGTTATGTGAGAAAAGTATATAAGATATGTGAGCTTCGCCCTTTGACATTCCCAAGCCTGCTTTCTCAGTTTTAGATTCAACCATGGGTTCCTCTTCAAACAAATAGGAATCAATGGGATAATGGAAATTTGGTCCAGTGGATGACTACAAAGAGCTCGTTGATGCAACTTCAACTCCTTAGCGAATTAGCAACTCTCAATAGCAAGAGGAGAGAAATCGTCCATCTATACGGACACTCATGAAAGAGAGTTAGCTTCAGCCAAGGAGCATGAATGAGTCTTGCCTATAAGGTAGGGCTGCGGTTCGGGTTGTTTAACCCTGCAGCCCCATTTTATAAGTGCGTTTGAACAATACCTCTTGTTATCCTTTCTTTTTCTTATAGGCTCTTCAAGACCTCATTCTCTATAAATAGTCTGAGCCCCATCTCTCCTCCCTTCAGTTCAGGGCTTCTCCCACCACAAAAGCAGTCAACCGCGGAGAGAGAAAGAAGGCATTTTTCCTGGAATGGTACTCGACCCAGAAAAGTCAAATGCCCCTGATAGGACTTTGCCAACTGAACCACCGGAAAGAGAGGATGGAACCTGATATGAATAAGAGGTGCGGGCAATGATGGTCCTAGGCGAATGGGCATAGACCCCAACCAAGATAACCTCGCTACACAATACTTACTTACCCCACCAGATCATGCGATGTTTTTCCTAACTTCTTCATCGTTGAAGATAGAGATCGTGATTTAGCTTTAAAAAGCCATAGGTTTTATATAAACCAAGCATCCAACCCATCCGAATCTTCGCTTATAGGCCCCTTGAAAGCACTCCTGTGGCCATTGATAGAAAGAAGTGGTCTTCCTGGTAGAAGCATTGAAAGCAATGTTCCTGGTAGAGAATGGATCTTCTGGACTGGGATCTCCTAAGTATGGCTACAAAGAGAGCTATGGAGCCTAGCTGAAAGCTTGACAAGGCCTATCCGCGTTAGTGTAAAAGGCCACCCAACCACTCGCGGAAAGAATGGGTCATTAAAAATCAGACAGAGATTCCTTCTCCTAGGTTGAGGTAACCGCTCGTCTTGATGCTGGCAGTCAAGAAGGCAAAGAGTTGACTTCGACAATTCGATAATGGTAAGGACTTGACCCTCCTTCGCCTATCTCGGATTCTGTTACTGATTGGTTAAATAGTTCACATTCGCTTGGGAATACCAAATAGAATGCAGTCGAGACAACCACAAGTGGAGGAACGACCGACACAGCTGGCATGCCCCGCTCGTCACCGGCATCTCCACATGAACCGGACCAAGCAAGCCTGAGCATCTTCTTCACCATCAACCAGCGCTCTCCATCTATGAAAAATCTTCGTACCTTTTTCTTCCGAAGAGAGGAAATCAACTTCTGATTGCCTTTCTTTCGGGATTGATTGCATTGGTTGTTCGAGATCTACTTCACTGGCGGATAAATGCCTTGACTTTGGCATTTCCCATCGACCTAAGGTAGCTCTCCTTTCTTCTTTTTGTTCTACTGTTAACATAAGGATCACAAGCCCTAGTCCGCCGCTCATTGGGTGTCTTGTTGGCTATCTTTCGTAGCCCTTAATAGAAGGGGTGAGACTTCAAACTATTTAATAGTTAGCCACTCGGGACAGAGATTTGGCTTAGTTCAAATAGAACTAGAACCAAAGTCGTCTTCTTTCTTCAGGATCTCCCTTTAAAGGATGGATTAGCGCTTGCACTGAGGAAGAGACACTATCACTCTTACGCCTCGGAGCGGAAGAAATCTCATAGGAGAAGAATGGTTACGTCCAAAAAGTCCCATGCTTTGATGAAGAACTTTCTGCGGGTCGTAAACCATCCTTTGAGCAGAGAAGCGAATCTGTCTTTTGGTAGGCAGCTGGGGATGTAGCGTTGAGTTGGGCAGTCGGAGGGGAGCTTTTCGGAGATGCTGACTTGGTTTGATGCTACGATGCTTCCTGCTAGGCCATGCGCTTCAAGTTGCGTTTCCCCAGAATGCAATCCGATTTGCCTTCCTCGGTTAGTCGGGCTGGTTTGCGAAGGATCTAGTCGAGTTGGCGAAGGGTTGAGGACTGGGTTGGTTTATGGCTTGCTTTATCGCTAA